TTAAAATTTCATGTACTGATTCTTGAATACCTACTATGGTAGAATATTCATGTGGTATTTTCTCAGATTTTGCACGTGTAATACATGTTCCGTCTATTTCTCCAAGCAAAGCTCTTCGCATCGCAATGCCTATTGTGTCGGCTTGACCTTTCATAAGTGGAGACAGAATAAAACGTCCATAATAAAGACGCTTACTGTCTGTTCTTGATTCAACACACTTCCACTGTAGTGTCCGAGTAGATACTTTTACTTTCTCTCGAACCATAATAATATTGTTTGATCAGATCATTGAATCATTTATTTCTCTTGAAATCTTTTCAGTCTTTATTTCTATTTTTACACACGTCTTTTTTTAGGAGGTCTACAACCATTATGTGGCATAGGGGTTACATCCCGTACGAAACTTAATAGTATACCACTTCTACGAATAGCTCGTAATGCCGCATCTCTTCCGAGCCCAGGGCCTTTTATCATAACTTCGGCTCGTTGCATACCTTGATCCACTACTGCTCGAATAGCATTTCCCGCTGTGGTTTGAGCAGCAAAAGGCGTCCCTCGTCTTGTACCTCGGAATCCACAAGTACCGGCGGAGGACCAAGAAATCACCCGACCCCGTACATCTGTAACAGTCACAATGGTATTGTTGAAACTTGCTTGAACATGAATAACTCCCTTTGGTATTCTACGTGCATTTTTACGTGAACCACTGCGTACATTCTTACGCGACCCAACTCTTGGTATAGGCTTTGCCATATTTTATCATTTCATAAAGATAAGTCAGAGATATATGGATATATCCATTTCATGTCAAAACAAAACGGATTCTTTTTTATTTGTTTATTGGTTCCTTTATGGAAGTCCCTTTTAGTTTTAGAAAAATTATCCTTGTCTTTGTTTATGTCTTGGGTTGGAACAAATTACTATAATTCGTCCCCTCCTACGGATTAGTCGACACTTTTCACAAATTTTACGAACAGAAGCTCTTATTTTCATAGTTGTTATTCCTTAACTTAATTCCGAATTTCCTTATTGGAAGAAAATAAGTTTCTTGAAGTTTTTGAACCTTGAATTGTATCCGCATGAAAAGAATGTTGAAAAAACCATCTAATCATTTGAATCCTTGTTGTGGAGTCTATAAATTAGATGGCCTCTGGTTGAATCATAAGGACTTACTTCAATTTTTATTTCCCTAGTATACGTATAAAACTCTGTTGGATCCTTCCTGAAACATAACCTAGAATCAGATCTTTATTATCTAAATCAACCCGGAGCATGCCATTTTGAAATGGTTCAGTAATTAAACCTTCATGAATTCCTTCTTTTTTTTTTATTCCAGGTAAAACCCCTTAAAGTATCAACTAATGTCGGAGGAGTGATATTAGGCAACCCCTCTTTTTTTGTACAAATGGGAAGTCCGGATACAATTCGGATATCAGAAAGATTACCATATAAAACACAAAATTTCTCCGCCGATTCCTTCTCGTCGAGCCTCTCGGTCTGTCATTAGACCTCGAGAAGTAGAAAGGATTACAATCCCCATCCCACCTAAAATTCTCGGAATTTGTTGATAGTTAGAATAGATTCGTAGACCAGGGCGACTGATCCGTTTTAAATTTAAAATAGTTCTATATGGTTCTTTCCTATTTCGTCTATGTCGTAGGGTTAAAACCAAAAAATATTTGTTGTTTTCCCGATGTTTCCTTACGTTTTCGATAAAACCTTCTCGTAAAAGTATTTTAACAATGTTTTCGGTGATGTTAGTAGATGCTATCCGAACCGTTCCCTTTCTATTCATGTCAGCATTTCGTATAGAGGTTATTATATCAGCAATAGTGTCCCTACCCATGATAAACTAAAATTATTGTTGCCCCCGAATTTTGATATAATCAACATGTTCTTTTTCTTTATTTTCTTTCTATATATATTTATATATAGAAATATCTATATTATATTAATATAGGAATGAATAAAATTATTATATTGAATTAATAATATTATTATTTATTATATTAATATTATATATTAATAAGGGTATATGCGTGAGACATAATCTACTAATTAATCTATTTGATTTAAAGACTGACTATAACTATATTCAGGTCTCATCTTATAATACCTCAGGAGCTAATGAAACTATTTTAGTGAAATTTAACTGTCTCAATTCCCGAGGGATCGCACCAAAAATTCGAGTTCCTTTTGGATTTCCTTCTTGATCAATGACAACTGCGGCATTGTCGTCATAGCGTATTATCATCCCATTCTTACGTTTGAGTTCTTTACAAGTACGTACAATTACAGCTCTGATCACTTCGGATCTTTCTAGAGGCGTATTTGGTACTGCTTCCTTGATCACAGCAACAATAACGTCACCAATATGAGCATATCGGCGATTACTAGCTCCTATGATTCGGATACACATCAATTCTCGGGCCCCGCTGTTGTCTGCTACATTCAAATGGGTCTGAGGTTGAATCATATCATTTTTTAAAATCTGTTCTTTAAATGCAAAGGACGAAGTCGAAAAAAAAAAGAAATATTGTTTGGCAAAAAAAAATAAAACTGCAATTTTTTTATCTCTTTATCTCTAAGACTTCTTTCTTTTGTGATTCTACATTTCTATCCCGAAATAATGAATTGAGTTTTTATAGGCATTTTGGACGCCGCTATTGAAATAGCCCTTCTGGCTATATTTTCGGCTACTCCGCTCATTTCATAAAGTATTCTACCCGGTTTAACGACAGCTACCCAATATTCGGGAGATCCTTTCCCCGAACCCATACGTGTTTCCGTCGGTCTTAGCGTAACTGGTTTGTCTGGAAATATACGTACCCATATTTTTCCACCACGGCGTATATTTCGTGTCATTGCTCGTCGCCCTGCTTCGATTTGCCTAGATGTGATCCAAGTGGGTTCAAGTGCTTGCAGAGCATATCGGCCGAAACAAATACGATTACCTCGATAAGATATTCCTTTCAGTCTTCCTCTATGTTGTTTACGGAATCTGGTTCTTTTTGGGTTATAGTTGATGGTTGTTTCGAAATTCCATCTCTACTACAAAACTGGACGTGAGAGTTTCTTCGCATCCAGCTCCTCGCGAATGAAAGGACTAAAAAAGATTGTATTGTATTAAGATATACATGTAGTTTATGAATAATAGACTTAATCATGTGATTCTTTGAGATTTTATCTAAGCTATTTTAAATTTGTATATCTTTTTTGGAAATAGAATTTATTTTTGGAATTCTATTTATGGATAATGTAATGTCATTTTTGTTGGAGTTATAATGTTATAACGAATCGTTATTTTGTTTGCCTTTTTTATCGTATTGAATCGACCAAAATTGATCAATTCAATAAAATTAATTTTTCGCGGGCGAATATTTACTCTTTCAATATCTATTTCGGTGTTAGGGCTAGCCCATGACCTCTCAGAATCAGAATAAGAATAGATAAATCGGTTTCTGGTTTGTTCCGCCATCCCACCCAATGAATCATTAGGATTCATTTTCAATAGAATCTTATGCATTCATAGGTTCCGTCGTTCCCATCACTTCTTGATTAATGTTTAGGTCTGAATTCTACAATGGAGCCCCTAATGAAATTTGTTAATTTGTTCGTGAGTCAATCTTCTTAGTTTTTATTGGCTCAAGGCTCTTCATTTTTTTATAGTTCTATGAACAGATTTATATAATTATGCATAAATCTGTATTGATGCTTTATTACATTGCCCTTTAGGAGATGATCTCATAGACCTTACATAGCGGAATCATATATCATTGATATTTCTTTTTTTCTCTTTCTCTCATACTTCCATTTATCTGCATACTTTTCTATTTTGCTTCACAACTTATAATTAGATTTATTTTTGTTTTTTTTTTTTATGCAAAAAAAAATGCAGTTGCTACAATGATATGACCAATATATCATATCTTGACTGATTCTTTGGATCCAGATAATGCGAAGCAATGAGTTGGTTATTCGTGCTATAGCTATTAGTTCCTAATATAATTATAGGTCAGTTCATTTTTTTGAATTCTAATGCTAAAAAAAAACCAACGAGTCGCACACTAAGCATAGCAATTATATCAAAGGATTGATGGAATTTTTATTCAACCTTATAGAATTGTAGAATTTATCATTTTTTTTTTTGATTGAACATAAAAAAAAAAGAATGAAATAATTTGTCTTTTTTTTTTATCACGGGATAGAACGTAAAGACAAGTAAATTCTTTTTATTCGTCGTCTACGAATATCCAAATTTTTATTCCTAATACCCCATAGATAGTTCGAACTCTATAGCAACAATAATTAATTTTAGCCTCAATGGTTTGGAGAGGAACTCTACCTTCTCTGATCCATTCAACACGTGCAATTTCTTTTCCGTCAATACGCCCTGCAATTTGCACTTGAATTCCTTTTGTATTCGCCTGCTCGGTTAATTCAATAGCTTTTTTCATTGCTTTGCGAAACGAAACTCTATTCTTTAATTGTCCGGCTATGAATTCTGCAAGAATATTAGGGTGTCCATAAGGATTTGCAATTCGTATAATAGCAATGTTGAGTTTTCGGTTCACACAATTAAGTTCTTTTTGTACATTCCTCTGTAATTCTTCGATTCTTTGCGGCTTATCCTCAATTAATAATTTTGGGAATCCCATATATATTATGACCTGAATCAGATCGATTCTTTTTTGAATTTCGATACGCGCGATTCCCTCGACACCCGAGGATATTCTCATATTTTTTTTTACATAATTCTTGATAAAGTCTCGTATTTTTTTATCTTCTTGTAAACCCTCAGAATAGTTTTTTGGTTGTGCAAACCAAAGAGAATGATGACTTTGGGTTGTACCAAGGCGGAAACCAAGTGGATTTATTTTTTGTCCCATAAGCCTCCGCTCCCATATGTATCGTGTGATATGACATATTCTTCATATACGGTTGTATCTTCCAATACGATAGTTATATGACAAGTGGGTCTTTTTATCGGAGAACTCCGC